TTTCTAATCTTTCTAAAAAGAGTCTTTATTTTTAATAATATCTCAATGTTTTTTGTTTTTTATCATAAAAAAAATAAATAAAATAATAGTGAAAAAATACAAAATAGTAAGTAATAAAATATGTTTTTTCATAAAATGAAATTTTATGAAAAAACATATTTTATGAAATAACATAATTTTATTAAAACTTAATCGAAACAAAGTTCTTTTTATAATTTTCAAAAGAGTGGAGAAATTGATCACGTCAAAATTTTTGCTACTATTTTGAATAATAGCATCAAAAATAAAATCAAATCTCGACAAAAATTCGAAAAGTCTACAGTAAATTTCACTAATTATTTCTTGAATTTGGAAAATTAAGAATATTAACCGATAGGTTAATCATTTTTTTTGCTTTCCCAATATACAAAATGTTTACCATATCTGTTTTCTCCCAGTTATTCTTTTCTTCGACTAGGGTCAATCAATAACAAAGCGAACTATTCCAATATATCAAATATCGATTCCTATGGCTTTTGCTACTATAACCTTCTCAACCACGATTCTTGCTTTTCTTCCCGTTCTTCAATAAAGAATTCTATATTCAATTCAAAAAAAATAAAATAGCGGATTCCATCATTTCTATGGTTACCTCTCAAACGATAACGTCGTTTCTATACACCAGAGTTTCTTTTTTCAATTAATTAATTTAATTAAAATTTAATTAAAAGATTTTTTTTAAACACGTCTTCTTTTAGGAGGTCGGCATCCATTATGTGGCATAGGTGTTACATCACGTATGAAATTTAATTTTACACCACTCTGAAGAACGGTTCTTAATGCTGCAGCTCTCCCGGGACCGGCACCGTTTATCAAAATTGCTGCTCGTTCCATACCCTCTTTTACTAACATATAAATAGCATTTCTTGTTGCGGTTTGGGCAGCATAGGGTGTTGCTTTTTTTGGACCTTTGAATCGAGAAGTACCAGCGGAATCCCAAGAAACTACTTGACCTCCCAAATCTGTAACAGTTATCATGGTATTGTTAGAACTTGCTTGAATATGAATAAGTCCTTTTTGTATCTTACGTCGTATAGGTCTAAGTAAACGAAAACGTTTAGAAAAAAGACGCCGATTCATGCGTGGAGCAGTAATTCTTCGTTTAGGTTTTTTCATATTTTATTATCTTTTAGAAATATTTATAAATATAAGTAAGTTAAAAATCTAAAATAAGAAAAGATAAGTAGATATCCATTCATTTCATATAAAATAAAAAGAGATCATTTTTTTTGAAGTTGAGATTCAAAAAAAAAATATTTGAATCCCAACCCAACTTCATTCAAATTCTAAAAAAACTAGCAATTGACATAGTTAGCATAGCAATTATAACAAAAAATCTAAAAAGAAATAAAAAAAAAAAAGAAAGTGATTGGATTTTTTTAGTGCAGCATCAATACAAGAAGAAATAAGAATTTTAGAAATTTCTTTACTAGAATCGAAAAGTCGTTCCTAACAAAAAATTTTTAAAATTTTTGAGAATTTTCCTCTTGAATTCTAGATATTGTTCTTCTATGATGTATGATGCTCCTACCTAATTTTGCCTCTGATTGATAATCCATTCATTTACAAGTACACTGATTTTGTTATCAGTGTAAACTCTTTGAATTCTTATTGTATCGTCATTCTCACATATTCTATAGTAATTCCGCAAGTGAAAAAGACTGAATGGGCATAAAATATCTAAAATATTTGAATAGAAAAGACTAGAATATTCTTTATTTGCTCCTCTTGTCTAGTTTATCAATTTTTTTCTATTCAAAATTCAAACTCTCCAGTTCCTTTTCTTTCGCATTGCTTTTAAAATTAAACTTGGGTGGAACTTAAATAATTCACTAAGAACACCTTTTAAAAGATTACGCGGTACAATTGAATCCAATGAGCCTTTTTCAAATAAATATTCAGCTTCCTGTATACCCGGGGGTACTTCGATTTTCATTACTTGTTCAATTACTCTTTTACCCGCAAATGCAATGTATGCTTCTGGTTCGCCAATAATTATATCACCAAGCATTCCAAAACTGGCTGTGACACCACCTGTTGTAGGCGATGTTAAAAGTGACACTAAAAATATGTCATTAAAGAATGGATAATTCAATAAAATTGAAGATATTTTAGCCATCTGCATTAAGCTGAAACTTCCTTCTTGCATACGAGCTCCTCCAGAAGCACAAGAAATGATGATAGGTAAACCTAAAACTCTAGCACTCTCAATTAGACGGGTTATTTTTTCACCCACTACCGACCCCATACTTCCTCCGATAAACTGAAAATCCATAACCGCAAGTGCTACAGGGATACCGTCGAGTTTACCTATTCCTGTTTGAATAGCGTCAGTCAAACCCGTTTTTCTTTGAGAAAAATGGACCTTATCTATGTAAGGTATATCTTTTTCTGATTTTTGTAATTTTTCTGATTTTTTTGATTTTGTTGATTTTTCTGAATTTTGATTAGCATTTTCATCATCAGCAGAAGCAAGGTTTTTTTCTTTTTCTTCTATTTTTTTTTTTGCTTCTATTTTTTCTTTTGCTTCTAGTTCTTCTTTTGCTTGTATTTCTTTTCTTGCTTCTATGTCTTTTTTTACTTCTTTTTCTTCTAGAAAATATAGTTGCACTAATTCCTTTAAATTAGGTTTTTTCTTTATAATAGATTTTTCTGCAGTGAATTCGTCTTTATTTGTAGACATTTGCTCTGCAGAAACTTGTTCTGCAGTGGATTCTTCTGCGCTAGTTTGCTCTACAGTGGATTCCTCTGGATCTAGACCCTCTGAATCGAGTTCCTCTTCATTTGAGGGAAGAATTTTGAGAAGGTCTTGAAGTTCTTTCTCCTCGTCAAATCCATCATACTCATCATCATTGATGGGTATTTTCAATACCCTTGATATAACTTCGTTAAAAGGAATAAGGTACCAATTTGATTGAATTTCACGAGAAATTTGATTTTGATAAAATATACATAGGTACATTTTCCATATTTCACGAAAGTCAAAATAGTCAAATTCTTTATCCTGTAACTTGTCATCCGTGTCTAAGAAAAATGAAAGTTGGCTTTTTTTACATTGTTCAAAATATTTTTTCAAATCTTCTATATGAAGACTTTTTCTAAGAATATCATAGGGATCAATAGAAACCATATTCTCATCCGTAGGATCCCAAGTACCAGAATCAATCAAAGATTCGATTCGATCTAAACTACCCATTGGTAAATGAAATGCACAATGTTGACAAATATATTTATTTTTTTGCGCATATTCTTTGTAAATGGATTTCTCACAATTTTTACAAAAAGTCCATAAATGACCGTATGGTGCAAATACATCCTCTGTTTTTTGGTGTTTTAGTAAAGAGCGATTCTTTTTATATTTATTGAAGGATACTTTTTCCTGTGAACTTGCATTATTGTCACTTGACAAGTTTTCTGAATTGATATTATCAAAAGTGATTTCTTTATTTTTAGTTATTTTATCAGTCAAAGGGTTGGTATCATAGGAATCCGGACTTTTAGCAAATTTCTTTTTTATTTTTTTACAATACAAGTTTATTTCGTAGCTACTATAAAGCCAAGTAGTATTAGGGAACCCAAGAGTAGTTTGAGGAATAGTCTTAGGAATAAAAGGATTCAATTTAAATCTTAAAACTAGAAATCCGTTAACTAAAATAGGATGGAAGAAGTTTCTCAAATTATTTGGATCATTTTCAAACATATCCATAATTGATTCTACAATTTCTGATTTACATTCATAAAGAATATCTGGAATATAGTTCCCAATTTCGATATTGATATCGTATTCATATGAAAATGAATAAAAATGACGAATTAAAAAATCATAATTATATTTCAAAAGATTTGTACGTTTTATTACGGAAGAAAAAAAACTGTGTTTATTTAAGATTTTGTCGACAGCTTCCTTTTTTTTATCTAGCGATCGAAAGTCTTTATGAAACTTTTTTATAATTTTTTTTAAAACTTTTTTGTTTTGCTCAGTTTCAGTGTCACTACCATACTTCAAACAATACTTCAAAAAAATTCCTGTAGAGTCATAATCGTAACTGGAACTAAAAACTCTTTCTATTAAAGTGTTCCTCCCTGGGGGTAAGGGCTTTTTAAAAGGAAAGGTGGAATATGATTGAATAATATATTTTTGGAATGTTTGAAAAATCATAAAATCTCCTTATTATTTACTAAAATATGAATATATTAATTTTCTATATGAATATATTAATTTTTCTTTTTTTTTTTTTTGCGAAGATGAAAGAAAAGTGAATCGAATATCCTAGGATTAAGAGAAAAAAAAAAGAAAATATTATTTTATTTTCAAGATTTGAAATAGTATGGTTTGCATTGTTCTAATATGCAATCGAATCGATCTATAACCAAAATATGGTTATTTAAGAATAAATAAGATTTTTCAAATTCCGTAGCATAACTATGATGAAATCAAAAGTCTGCAATAGAATTTCCAAAAAAACTTGTTGTTGAGTCAATTAGTTTTGAACCCTTGAATCATAGTCAACTAAGTTGAGTTAGATCATGACGTGTACCAAGGGCCATAACTCAAAGATGATAATGATATATATGGTTTTCGAAAAAAGAAAGAAAAAAATTAAAAGATTGGATACCCTCTTTCTTTACAAAAACGATACAAATGGTATATTGTATCCATTTCTTTCTAAATAGAGGGTCCATAAAATCTAGGTCAAAGAAATCCATTCATAAAAATAGGTACAATTGGGAAGCGATATTGAAAAATCTTTTAGATAAAAATAGAAAATAGAAATGATATTGTTATCCTTACCAACTTGATTTTGTTGCACCCGGTAACAAACATGCATGAACCATTTCTCGAAGTATGTGCCCGGATAGTCCAAAATCACGATAGTGAGCTCTAGGTCTTCCAGTAAAAAGACAACGTCTATGAAGACGTATAGGTGCACTGTTACGTGGTAGAGATTGCAATTTTCTCT